CGCTGAGTTAAAAGGGCCCCAATTCCTGAATAAGTCACTCTATGTCCAAAAAAGATCCAATCCATGTATATATATTATATACTTAAGTCCATGCAGTAACTTCGTAGTGGCTCGTGTCTTATTCTTGTTCTTGAATAAGAAAATTCAATTCTTTAGCAAGTCTAGGAATAAACAAAACCGATCTTAACTGCTTTTCTTTTATTGAATGAAATGGTAATGGTACTCATCAAAACGAAATTCATTTGATTGATACATGTACACCTCTCAATTCGACATAGATTCAAGATATTTCATCGAATCATGTGATGAATAAATTCTACTTGTCCCTGGATCCCTGAACTAAATAATTATTTTTCTAGGAATATAAAATTTTTTCGATAACTTCTTGATCCCCCTTATCCTATTTTTTTGTTAATTTCCGTAGTGGGAGCCCCCTTTCTTTTTATTTTCTGGTGGACCAACCCCTCCCTAAAAGAATCCTATCTTCCCTTACGTATTATTTCTATACTCTATTTTTATTAATATGAATTAAGAGTTCTTTTCTTAATTGATTTATTCTATAAACTACTCTTTTTTTCTTATTCTATTAACCATTCATTCTTATCTTATTCAAATCATATCAGTAGAAGTGATTGACAACTGGAAGAAGCGGTTCATACAATGGGCATCGGATAGACGTTAGGCAAATATGCCGCCCCTATCGTCTAGCGGTTTAGGACATCTCTCTTTCAAGGAGGCAACGGGGATTCGACTTCCCCTGGGGGTAGGGGGTACTACAAAGGTAAGTTGATCATATTATGGATTACCAATATACCCCGAAGCACCAAAACAAAGAGGTTCTTCTTGGGTCTGGGTCGATGCCCGAGCGGTTAATGGGGACGGACTGTAAATTCGTTGGCAATATGTCTACGCTGGTTCAAATCCAGCTCGGCCCAACAATTCAACAATATACCATGAGATGATATAACCCCCCCGTCCTTCAGAAATACCCGATACGGACGAAGAAAAACAGAATCAAAATTTCTGCTCGATCCCTTATTTCCCTGGGATTGTAGTTCAATTGGCCAGAGCACCGCCCTGTCAAGGCGGAAGCTACGGGTTCGAGCCCCGTCAGTCCCGACAGATTCAATAAGTAGATCAATCATCTTTCCTTTTTCTGTCAACAGGGGAGCAGGAAGTAAAATTTCATTCCCAGGGGGGTTTTTTTTTCTTTCCCTTTCGTTTTGTCTTTCTCATCAAACAAATAGGAGGATTTTCATTACTTCAAGTAGTACTGATTGATATTAGAAAGACCTATGTAGATTTGTACAATTGATGGTAGCACTAAAGTCAGTATTCCAAGAGATACTGAATCTGTTTTTGCGATGGAATATAGGACTATATGTTTCTTAAGCGCACATACAAAAATGGAATTCTTTTCTTGTACAATACAAAATGAATTTAACAGAATTCCCCCGATAGAATACTTTTCCAACTTAAAAAGTCTCCCTTTATGACTCCGGTTTTATTTGTGTAACCTCAATTGCTAATGTGAAGTATAAAAAAAAGATTTCATTCAACAGTCCTTTTTTATTGGACTGGGAATCCTATTTTGGATTCAGTATGGATAAAAGATCTTCCTATGTTATACTATTCAATTCGCGACGACGAATTTATTTGATAGCTCGGATATTGTTATTCATGATATTGATCCGATTCAAAATCATTGAGAGATAATTCATTCATTGAATTTAAGAATTTACAGTCGAAAGATTTATCATCTCTATGGGATTAAATCCCGAGTTATTGTGAAGTAAAAAAAAGATGAGATTATGGAAGTAAATATTCTTGCATTTATTGCTACTGCACTGTTCATTCTAGTTCCTACTGCTTTTCTGCTTATCATTTATGTAAAAACAGAAAGTCAAAATAAAAATCAAAAGGATTAATTAATTTTAATTAATGTTTATTTCTGAGTTCTTATCAATGATTGAAGAAAAAAAAATGATTCCAATTGTGCGTCTTAAATGAAATGAGCGGACTAGAATCGACAGTATTCTATCAGATCCGATACTATAGTATAAGTATAGTAAGAAAGAAATATCTATTTCTTTCTTACCATACTATCTATTAGTGTTATTGTAGTGTATAAAGTTGTACTTTAGAATAAAGAAAGGGACTTGGTGTCGATCAATCTACAATATTATCTTTATATATGTATCAAAATAATAAAGATATGGAATTTACATAGAACCCATTCACTTTTTTGATACCTCTTTTTTTCGATCAATATAAAATAATTGTCTTACTTTATAGTTTGAATTTCTAGATTTCTTTTTATTTGCAATCTGAGTCTTGTGATCCATCAAAAGAATCAACAAAGGAAAAAGCATTATGGGCATCTATTAAAGAGTCGTAATCCTTTTTCTAGCATTCCTAATAAAAAATCGGTAAGTGCACAATAGGTGACTCGCCCAAAGCAAGATCTTCTTATGCATAGTATCTCGTTAAACAACTACTA